TCGGTCGTTGTGGTCGGGCTCTATTATGGATTTCTGACCACATTCTCCATAGGGCCCTCTTATCTCTTCCTTCTCCGAGCTCGGGTTATGGAAGAAGGAACCGAGAAGGAGGTATCAGCAACAACTGGTTTTATTGCGGGACAGCTCATGATGTTCATATCGATCTATTATGCGCCTCTGCATCTAGCATTGGGTAGACCTCATACAATAACTGTCCTAGTTCTACCGTATCTTTTGTTTCATTTCTTCTGGAACAATCATAAAAACTTTTTTGATTATGGATCTACTACCAGAAATTCAATGCGTAATCTCAGCATTCAATGTGTATTCCTGAATAATCTAATTTTTCAATTATTCAACCATTTCATTTTACCAAGTTCCACGTTAGCCAGATTAGTCAACATTTATATGTTTCGATGCAACAACAAGATTTTATTTTTAACAAGTAGTTTTGTTGGTTGGTTAATTGGTCACATTTTATTCATGAAATGGGTTGGATTGGTATTATTCTGGATACGGCAAAATCATTCTATTCGATCTAATAAGTATCTTGTGTCAGAATTGAGAAATTCTATGGCTCGAATCTTTAGTATTCTCTTATTTATCACCTGTGTTTACTATTTAGGCAGAATGCCGTCGCCTATTGTCACTAAGAAACTGAAAGAGAAAGAAACCTCAGAAACGGAAGAAAGCGATGTAGAAACAACTTACGAAATGAAGGAGACTAAACAGGAACAAGAGGGATCCACCGAAGAAAACCTTTCTTCGGAAGAAAAGGAGGATCTGGACAAAATAGATGAAACGGAAGAGATCCGAGTGAGTGGAAAGGAAAAAACAAAGGATGAATTTCACTTGAAAGAGGCACGCTATCAAGATAGCCCAGTTTACGAAGATTCTGATCTGGAGACCCATCAAGAAAATTGGGAATTGGGAAGACTGAAAGAAGAGAAAAAGAAAAGAATGAATAAAAAGATTGACACATAATAAAAATACAAGAATAAATAAGATGAGATTCGTCCACCTCCCATATATTTTATTCCTTCGCCCATAAAGAAACTTGCAACACCAATCCCATTTAGAATTCCATCAATTATATATTTATCAAAAAACTGAGTTAGCTCGGCTAACCCTCTTATACTCATGGTGAAAATCCCAGTATAAAAAATATCTATATAACCACGATTATATGACCAATTGTATATCATACCTTTTATTTTGTCCAGAATAATTCTTTTAGGAACTCTTTTTAAAAAGAAATTAATTAAGCTCAAATTTTTGAAAGATGAATAAATAGATCCATAAAAAATAGATGCTATAAATAGTCCGAAAAGAGCTATACTTACTGAAAAAAAAGCATTTGAAAAAAATCCATACCAATCCTCAGAAGAATTCAATTTCTGATGAAAAAGGGTTGTAGATGGAGTTAACCATTTTGATAATAGATCCAAATCTATTACTCCTCCGTTAAAAGAAATTCCTATTGATCCAATGAACAAAGTTAATAGTACTAATATAAGGAGAGGAAATAACATAGTATTGCTTGATTCGTGAGGATACATATAAGTGTATCTATTTCTAAAGTAAGTACTAAAGTCTCGTATCTTACTTCTTACATTCTCGTCAATTTTAGATATATTTTTTGAAAAAAAACAAACCTTATTCTTATTCATTTTTGAAAAAAAGAAATTACTATTGATTTTCTTAAGTGTCCCTTTTCCCCATAGAGATATTGAATAAAACGAGCTCTTTTTTGTACTACTAAAACTACTATAATCTTGAAAATGAATGCGCAAATACCCATCAAAGGTAAGTAAATACATCCTAAACATATAAAATGCGGTTAATCCTGTTGTGAACCAAGCTATTAGTGCGAAAATTGGTGAGTACAACCAACTATCGTAAAGAATTTCATCTTTGGACCAAAAACAAGCAAGAGGTGGAATACCACAAAGAGAAAGTGTACCTAAAAAAAAAGTAATTTTTGTAATTGGAACATATTTTGTTAAACCTCCCATAAGAACCATATTCTGACTTTTCTCTGGTGAATATCCAACAATAGGTTCCATTGAATGAATAATGGATCCGGATCCCAAAAACAATAAAGCTTTAGAATAAGCATGGGTGATCAAATGAAATAAAGCAGCTCGATAAGAACCTATGCCTAGAGCTAACATAATATAACCCAATTGAGACATTGTAGAATAAGCTAAACTTCTTTTAATGTCTCTTTGGGCAAGAGCTAAAGTAGCTCCTAAAAGTACTGTTATTATACCTACTAAACAAATGAGATTCATTATGTAAGGTATAACTATGAAAAGAGGAAGAAGCCGAGCTACAAGAAAAATCCCTGCTGCTACCATAGTAGCAGCGTGTATAAGAGCCGAAATAGGAGTGGGGCCTTCCATGGCATCGGGTAACCATACGTGAAGGGGGAATTGTGCGGATTTAGCAACTGCACCGACAAATAATAAAAAGGCACATAAAGTAGCAAATAAAGAATTGACCCCATTATTATGGATCAAGGTATTCACTATTTGGAACAAATCCCGAAATTCAAAACTACCAGTTATCCAATAAAATCCTAAGGTCCCTAATAATAAACCAAAATCTCCTATACGATTAGTTACAAAAGCTTTTTGACAAGCACTTGCTGCAACGGGTCGTGTGAACCAAAAACCTATCAATAAATACGAACACATTCCCACTAGTTCCCAAAAAATATAAATTTGTATCAAATTGGAACTAGTAACTAATCCCAACATTGAAGCATTGGAAAAACTCATATGAGCAAAAAATCTCAAATATCCTTGGTCATGAGACATATAATTGTCACTATAAATAAAAACCAAGATTCCAACAGTAGTAATTAGTATTGACATAATAGAAGTAAGTGGATCGATCAAGTGTCCGAACTCTAATAAAAAATCATTATTGATGGTCCAAGACCATAGATATTGATAGGTCAAACTTCCATTTATTTGCTGAATAGACAGATTAGCCGAAAACCACATAGCTATACTAAGTAGTAAAACACTTAGGAAAGCCCACATACGACGAAGATCTTTTGTTGCTGTCGGAATAAGTAGAAGTCCAAATCCTATTGACATAGTAACTGGGAGCGGAAAAAGGGGTATTATCCATGCATATTTATATGTATATTCCATAAGAAACCAAATTGTTCTTTTTTCTTATAATTGTTTCCAATTCACCAATTCTGATCTCTTTCGAAAAGAACAAAACAATAAGAAAAAAATATGAAAAAGATCAAATACAAAAATACAAATATTGGAATTATGACTTTTTGTTTTATTAAATATTTGAAATAAAAGTTGCAATAGGTTGATCATATATCAAATAATATGACCAAATAATTAGTCAAGTTTATTACTTAGTTATTAATTAACTTAAAACTCTAGAAAAGAAAGATATTTTTGAAATAATATGACATCATATTAGATTTTGAATAATTGGATTTTCCCTTTACATTATATTCTAATTATGTAAAATGTAAAATTATGTAATTTATAGATATATGATATATTTTTAGATTTAAAATAGATTTATTTTCTTTATATTAAAGTTCAGTTACAGATTTATTTATCTCTTTCTATTTTTCTATTTTTCTTTCTTTTTTTTATTGTATAATATTTATATAGAATCTTTTCTTTTATATACTATATAGTTTACTATTTAGATAAATTAGATAAATATTTTCTCTTACTATTCTTAATATTAAATATGAATATTTGCAATATTGTATATATATGAATCTAATATTTTCATATATATGTAATATATATGAAATAATATGAAATAGTAAAATTAGATTACTTTTTTTGTATATTTTTTTGTATATATTCTTTTATAAAGCAATTTTATAAAACAATAAATATAAAATACGTATGTAATTATTACATTATGCAAATATCAGAATGAAGATAGAAAATTGAAATCTATTTGTCTATGACAATAGAATCATTTTAGAATATTTTTTTTTCTTATTTCTTTTATTTTATTCTTTTTTTCTATTTGTATGTTATGATATTATTGAGGAAATTTATGGAATTAAGTATAGATAATGACTAAGAAAAAGTAATTTATTTTAAACAGTATATGTCTTTCACATACAACGATAAAAAGGAGTCACCTATCTTTTGAATGGCAGTTCCAAAAAAACGTACTTCTATGTCAAAAAAGCATATTCGTAGAAATCTTTGGAAAAAAAAAGGATCTTTAGAGGCAGTAAAAGCTTTTTCTTTAGCTAAATCTATTTCCACCGGACAGTCAAAAAGTTTTTTTGTGCGACAAAAAAAAGTCTTGTAAAAATATTAATTGACATGTTTCAAAGAACTTCCAAATTTCCATTTTTGAATTGGAAGACAAACGATTCAATTTTACTAAATGTATTGTATTTGTATTTCACTTCTCCTTATTAGTTAGAGCTAGGTAATATAAAAAAGAAGAATCTTTCTTTCTACTTGATTCAAAGTACTCAGTATTGTGTATTTTCTATATTTCTATTATATTCTATTTATCAAAATTCATATTGATTGATATTGAATTCGTGAGATGATTTTTTCTTTCCTATGAATTGTGCTTTTCTATTTTGAAAAGCACAATTACGAATTACGATAGACAAAGAAAAATCTGAATATTTCATTACACTTTATACTAAGGTGTTTGGGTCTCAAAATCATTATTAGAAAAAAAATTATGAATTTTATACCCCGACTGAGAACGAAGCTTTTGAGTTCTGACTGTTCTGGATAAACAAGAGCTAGGTTTCTAGTACGGAAAAGTTGATTATTAAAAATGAACTTACGAAGATGAAGATACTAATTAAGTATTATTGATATTGAACATTTCCATATGAATAGAAATCCATCTTTCTTCATTGTTTCCTAAATTATATTGAATATATACAATTCAACATAAATTTTCTATTATTATTTAAGGTAAGCCGCCATGGTGAAATTGGTAGACACGCTGCTCTTAGGAAGCAGTGCTAGAGCATCTCGGTTCGAGTCCGAGTGGCGGCATAAATAATTATTAATATTAATAATATAGACACAATAGATCTAATAGAATCTATAAGATATTTAAAATATTATATTTTAGATTTTATTTAATCCTCTCCCCAATTTTAATTATTTAAAAGGGACTCTTCTTTATGATATTTGTGACCTTAGAACATATATTAACTCATATTTCCTTTTCGATCATCTCAATTGTGATTATAATTCATTTGATGAACTTATTAGTTGACGAAATTGAAGGATTACGTAATTCGTCAGAAAAAGGGATGATAGCTACTTTTTTCTCTATAACAGGGTTTTTAGTTATTCGTTGGATTTCTTCGGAACATTTTCCCTTAAGTAATTTATACGAATCATTAATCTTCCTTTCATGGAGTTTATCCATTATTCATATGATTCCGTATCTTGGGAATCATAAAAATGATTTAAGCGTAATAACTGCACCAAGTGCCATTTTTACCCAAGGTTTCGCCACGTCAGGCCTTTCAAATGAAATGCATCAACCCGCAATATTAGTACCTGCTCTACAATCTCAGTGGTTAATGATGCATGTCAGTATGATGCTATTGAGCTATGCAGCTCTTTTATGCGGATCATTATTATCAATTGCTCTTATAGTGATTACATTTCAAAAAAAAATCAATTTTTTCAAGAATTTTTTAAGTTTAAGGAAATCGTTTTTCTTTGGTAATATGGAATATTTGAACGAAAAAGGAAGTGTATTAAAAAAGACTTTTTTCCTATCAGTTCAAAATTTTTACAAATATCAATTAATTCAGCGTTTAGATTATTGGAGTTATCGTGTCATTAGTTTAGGGTTTACCTTTTTAACCATAGGCATTCTTTCTGGAGCAGTATGGGCTAATGAAGCATGGGGTTCTTATTGGAATTGGGACCCTAAGGAAACTTGGGCATTTATTACTTGGACCATATTTGCAATTTATTTACATACTAGAACAAATTCAAAATTGCAAGATCAAGGCACAAATTCGGCATTTGTAGCTTCTATAGGATTTCTTCTAATTTGGATATGCTATTTTGGGATCAATCTATTAGGAATCGGGTTCCATAGTTATGGTTCATTCCAATTAATATCTAATTGAATAAAATAAACTACACCACGAGAACTTTTTGTTTCGATATGAAGAATACATAAAAAAATCGTCTGATACATAATGAAATTTTGTGCGAGTTTTTGAGAACCTTTTGAATAATTCCTCTATTTAAATGGTTCTCAAAAACTTTAGATGTATTTCATTACAATTCTAATTAACCTTTCCTTTTTTTTTTTCATTGTACAACGAAGAATCGTGAAAATATGAAAGTCAAAGAATTATAAGACTTTCTTTCCAATTAATGAATTTTATTTCATTTATTATTGAATCTAAAAAAAAAGAATTAGTATCTATAAAAATAATTAGATATTAGAACTTGTACCTTGTCAACCGATAACGGGAGAACGAAATCAGGATAAATACCAATTCCTATTACAGGTAAAAAGATACATATCGAAATAAAAAGTTCTCGTGGTCCAGAATCAAAAAAATTCGAGTTTGGAATATTGAATAGCTTGTATCCATAGAAAATCTGACGTAACATAGATAATAAAAAAATAGGAGTTATTATCATTCCAATTGCCATTACAAAAGTAATTAACATTTTTGGCATGAAAAGATATTTTGGGCTGGTAATTATTCCAAAAAAGACTAAGAATTCTGCAACAAAACCACTCATTCCTGGCAATGCAAGAGAAGCCATCGAGAAACTACTAAACATGGTAAATATTTTTGGCATTGGGATAGATATCCCCCCCATCTCTTCGAGATAAACAAAACGTATTCTATCACAACTTGTTCCTGCTAAGAAAAAAAGTGCAGCACCAATTAATCCATGAGAGATTATTTGTAAAATAGCTCCATTAAGTCCCATGCCAGTTATAGAACCAATTCCTATAATTATGAAACCCATGTGAGATACGGAAGAATAGGCAATACGTTTTTTTAAATTACGTTGACTGAGAGAGGTTGAAGCTGCATAAATGATTTGTATTATTCCTACTATCACCAACCAGGGAGATAATCTAGAATGAGCGTGAGCTAATAATTCCATATTGATCCGAATTAATCCATATGCTCCCATCTTTAATAAGATTCCAGCTAAAAGCATACATGTACTGTAATGTGCTTCCCCGTGGGTATCTGGTAACCATGTATGTAGGGGTATCATCGGCGATTTGACAGCATAAGCAATAAGAAAACCAAAATAGAGTATTATTTCCAATGCTGCAGGATACGATTGATTAGCTAATTTTTCTAAATCTAATGTTGGTTCGTTGGAACCATATAAACCCATACCTAGAACTCCTATTAAGAGAAAAATGGAACCTCCGGCAGTGCACAAAATAAACTTTGTAGCCGAGTACAGGCGTTTTTTTCCTCCCCACATGGATAAAAGTAAGTAAACAGGAATTAATTCTAATTCCCACATGATGAAAAAAAGTAAAAGGTCTCGAGAAGAAAATGATCCTATTTGGCCACTATACATTGCTAACATCAAGAAATAGAAAAATCGCGGATTTCGAGTAACTGGCCAAGCTGCTAAAGTAGCTAAAGTAGTGATAAATCCTGTCAGTAAAATGGGTCCTATGGAAAGTCCATCGGTTCCCAGTCTCCAGTGAAAATCAAAAAGATTGATCCATTGAAAATCCTCCTTCAATTGGGTTAATGGATCGTCCAATTGAAAATGATAACAAAATACATAAGTCATTAGAAGGAGCTCTAGTATACATATACATAGAGTATACCACCTATACGCCTTATTTCCCCTATGAGGGAAAAAGACAATTGAAGAACCCGCGAATATGGGCAAAACAATAAGTATTGTTAACCAAGGAAAATAACTCGTGATAAAGACAAGATAAAATTAGACCAGAAAACCCCGTGCTCGGGAGAAGAATAATATATTTTCTTTTCTCGAGTACGGGCTTTTGTCGGTAAAGAGGAATCAAATGATTCAAGTGGAATTTTTTGTCACATATCAATAAGAAAGACCCATGCTGCGAGTTGTTTCATGCCATAAATAAACACGGACACTCAAAAAATCCGTTGGACAAGCGGATTCACATCTTTTACAACCTACGCAATCTTCGGTTCTTGGCGCAGAAGCAATTTGCTTAGCTTTACATCCGTCCCAAGGTATCATTTCCAATACATCCGTGGGGCAAGCTCGAACACATTGGGTACATCCTATACATGTATCATAAATCTTTACTGAATGTGACATTGGGTCTATAAATTCCAGTTTTGAGCACAAAAGATTTTCGATCTGGTAAAAGAAAATAAGAAAATGAAATAAATCATCTATTTTCTATTGTAGACACCAGACGAATCAATGATTTATCAAAATTTTAAGAATCAATAGATTTTATAATCTGTTTATGAGAAAGGGCCAAGATACTTTGATTTTCATTTCAATAACCATGAAATATGAGTTTATGAATTCAATTCATGTTAAATTTACTATCTTTCTATATGTATATATTCATATACATATAGAAAGATAAATATAGAAAGATTCTAGTATATAGAAATAGAATTAAGGTGATATATTATATATCAGATTAATACGTTTGTTATTAGGTTAGTGATAGAATAGGTTAGTAACTCTAAATCATAAATTTATATGAAAAAAGAGAAGAAAGAAAATAATAATAATAAAATATTATATTCTATTTAATTCTAATGAAATTATCTTACTATTCTAATTCTATTAGATTCTATATTAGAATATTCAGAATATCCTAAAAGTCTTATGTTTTGATTTATATGTGAAAATATAATAATTATGACTAATTATTCAGCAAATTTGATTGATTGATACGAGTTGATTTTCTGTTACGATGGATCGACGAAACAATAGCTAGTCCAATAGCTGCTTCAGCAGCTGCAATGGCTATAACAAAGATTGAGAAAATTTCTCCTTTTAATTGCCGACTATCAAATATATCGGAAAATGTGACGAGATTTATATTCACCGAATTCAGTATAAGCTCAAGACACATAAGTGCTCTAACCATACTTCGGCTTGTGATCAGTCCATAGATACCGATAGAAAATAAATAAACACTTATAAAAAGTACATGCTCTAACATCATTGATAAATTCCTCATCTATCTTGATTCATTTCAATATGAACGAACAAAAATTAAACCGATTCAGTTGACTAGATATAGAAGAATTACAGAACAAAAGAAGATATTCACAGTAGATTTCAATAAAATAAATTAAATACATTTTCATTCTTTAATGAAAAAAAAAAGAAGTTCTTATTATATTAGATTATTGACGAGCCATAGTAATTGCACCTATCAAAGAAACTAAAAGAATTATAGAAATGAGTTCAAAAGGAAGATAAAAATCTGTGGATAAATGAATACCAATTTGTTGAACGTTACTTATTAAGTCCTGTTCTATAATCTGATTTGATCTTGTAGTCCGAAAAATTCCGGACCATGACGTATCTGGGATAGTAGTCATTAATGAAAAAAAAATACTTGTACAAACCAGTGAAGTGATCCTATCTCCAACGGTCCACAAATAGGAATCATTGGAATATTCTGAACCGTTCATGAACATTACAGCAAATATGATTAATACATTTATGGCTCCCACATAAATAAGGAACTGCGCGGCAGCTACAAAATAGGAATTCAATGAAATATAGAATAAGGATATACAAACAAGAACCAATCCCAATGAAAAGGCAGAATCGATGGGATTGGTAAGTAATACTACTCCCAGACCTCCTAATATAAGAACTGATCCCAGAAATACTACAAGAATATCATGTATTGGTCCAGGTAAATCCATTATGAAATAAAAGATAAATAAATCAGTCGAAATATTTCATGACCTTACTAAGGGTGCAGGAAAGAAACTATTTTTTTATATGATACCTTCCTAATTGAATGAAAAAAATGAATATCATTAGATAGATAAAATAAAATTATTTGGCTAATCCTACTTACTTTATTACAAGACAAATCTTAGTAATTGGTAATCGTTCTTGAACCAAGCAAGAGGTTTTTATTTTTTCATTTGATTTGTTGAATCCATAACTGTTTGAATTGTGTAATCTCCAATTATTGAGATTGGTAACCGACCTAAAGAAATTTGATTATAATTCAATTCGTGACGATCATAAGTGGAAAGCTCATATTCTTCAGTCATCGATAAACAGTTTGTTGGACAATACTCGACACAGTTACCGCAAAATATACAGACACCAAAATCAATACTATAATGAAGCAATTGTTTTTTCTTAATATCTTTTTCAAATTTCCAATCAACAATGGGAAGGTCTATTGGACATACGCGAACACATACTTCACAAGCAATACATTTATCAAATTCAAAGTGGATTCGACCACGAAAACGTTCTGATGTGATTGATTTTTCATAAGGATATTGAATAGTTACAGGTAAACGATTTGTATGGGATAAGGTAATTATGAAACTTTGTCCAATGTACCTTGCGGCTCGTATTGTTTGTTTGCCATAATTCATGAACCCAGTAACCATAGGTAACATATTTTAGATATCCATGAATAAAATTTATGTTTCTTTCTCTTGGTTGAGATAAGTTATGTAAGTTATGAATATAGAATATTCATTATTGTTTTCTATTAATTTCTTATTTTTATTTATAGTGAAACAAGTTGAAAAGAAGTTGTCAATAATAGATTACCTAGAGAAATAGGTAAAAGAAATTTCCATCCAAGATTTAATAATTGATCCATTCTCATCCTAGGTAAAGTCCATCTTGTTGTGATAGGAATGAACAGAAACAAATAAGCTTTAGCTAATGTAATAAAGATACTAATTGCTATTACAAAGACTCTAAACATTTTATTTATTCCAAAAAGTTCAGTAAGAGATATGTACGGAATAGAAAAATCCCACCCACCTAAGTAAAGAACTGTTACAAATAATGACGAAACTAATAAATTTAGGTAAGAAGCAAGATAAAAGAATCCGTATTTTATACCTGAATATTCGGTTTGATAACCTGCTACTAATTCCTCCTCTGCTTCTGGTAAATCAAAAGGTAATCTTTCACATTCTGCTAGAGAAGACATTATAAAAACTAGAAACCCTATGGGCTGACGCCACAGATTCCATCCCCCAAAACCATATTTGGACTGTGCCTCAATTATATCAACTGTACTCGAACTGTTAGATAATTATAGTCGATGATAGCATCACTGCTCCCATCGCTATTCCAAAACCGTACATGAAACCTAAGTTTCATACGGCTCCTCTATGGTCACAAAGAAATGTAAGGTAAGGACTAGTTTAGTATTATAGCTCTCCTTGGACCTTAGGTAAATACAATGTAAAGAGAAATTGGAGGTTGGAGAGTCCTCAATTCGACCAATAAAATTCTGTCTGTTAGAATAAGAAAAAGCACTTCCGAATTGATCTCATCCCTTATAATGATATTCTAATGAAAATAATCAAAATTTATCTTTGTTCAGCAATAACTTAATCCTTCAATCAAATACTGGTTCTATTCCTAAATAGAAAGAATTGGGCATTAGTTAATGAATCATGATAAGAATTTCCATATGCATATGTATGAAGAAAGAAATATTTTCTTATTATTCCCGTTTTATTCTTTTTTATTATATTATCGTATTGCATTCTATTTGTCTTGTTCCTGTTCTTCTTTCTGAAAACTAAAAAAAAGGAAAGAAAATAAAGGATTAATTCGTTCTTGATAGTCATTTATTTAATCAGCGAATAGTAGCATACTCTAGATCGGAATCGTGGGGAAGTACTGCTTGATCATTTCTACCAACTTCAAGCCCTTATTATGATTCGTTTTATGCAAAGTTTTATGCAAAAATCCCTTTTTTTAATACCTTACATTATTTCCATTACTCATCCTTTGCGTACTTTGGTGTTCCTAACTGCCCACTTCTTTTTGATTGATCCCCAGTATAGTTAGAAATACAGTTGATCTTTTGCATCCGCTTCAAGATATGACGACTAAAAAAATAATCTCAATCTTGGGGTAAACAACTTATGTTTACTTCAAATTTCTTCTTGTACCTAGGGAATGAGATTTTTATTGTTTTACTGCAAATTGAGGAGCAGTTTTGTTTCACTCATATAACTATCTGGTTTAACTCATCGAACTGAAATGTTAAAAAAAAAAAAAAAGATTTTTTTTATTCTTTTATTTCATATTCATATTTAAATATCGAATTATATGAATTCTATTTCTATTTTATTGTATTTCAATTCATTTTTTATCTCTTTTCTAGAAAAGAGATAAAAAAAATTCATGTTCCAACGAATCACACGTAGAGATATTGCTAACACACATAGAGTTAATGGTATTTCATAACTAATCGATTGAGCTGTAGCTCGTAGACCACCTGAAAAGGAATACTTATTATTTGATCCATATCCTGACATAAGAAGACCAATGGGGACAATACTTGAAAAAGCAATCCATAAAAAAACACCTATACTGAGATCTGCTAAAACAAGGTGATATCCAAAAGGAATTACTAAATAACTTAGTAGAATTGATATAAAACCTATAGAAGGTCCGACCCTAAATAAACGAATATTACCTCTAGATGGAAGAAGATCCTCTTTCAAAAGTAGTTTGGTCCCATCCGCTAAAGCTTGAAGAATTCCTAAAGGACCGGCATATTCAGGTCCAATACGTTGTTGTATTGCTGCAGATATTTTTCTTTCTAACCACACAATGACTAATACTCCCATTGTGATTCCTAATACAAGGGTTAAAATGGGGACAAAAATCCATATGAGTCCATAGACTTCTTTTAAGAATTCTAATCTATAAAAAGAATTAATAGTTTGTACTTCTGTCGTATCAATTATCATTTCAACGATCAACTTCTCCCATAATGATATCTATACTACCTAGTATCGTCATGATATCAGCCAATTTCATTCTTTTAACTAGCTGGGGAAGAATTTGCAAATTGATGAAACCAGGTGGACGAATTTTCCATCTCCAGGGGAAAACACTATTATCTCCTATTAAATAAATTCCTAATTCTCCTTTTGGGGCCTCTACCCTTACATAAAGTTCTTGTTTTAACAATTCAAAATTGGGTGAAAGTTTTTTAGTAATAAATCTATATTCAAAATTATTCCATTCGGAATTCTTTGTCCTATGAAAACGCCGGTTTTCTAAATTCTCATAAGGTCCCCCAGGAATTCCTTCTAGAGCCTGTTGAATGATTTTTATGGATTCTTGCATTTCACCGATTCTTACTAAATAACGAGCTAATGTATCGCCTTCTTTTTGCCATTTGACTTCCCAATCAAATTTATTGTAACACTCATAGCGATCAACTTTACGAAGATCCCATTGGATTCCAGAAGCTCGTAACATGGGTCCTGATAAACCCCAATTTATTGTCTCCTCCCCACCAATAATGCCCACTCCTTCAACTCGTTCCAAAAAAATGGGATTTCGCGTAATGAGTTTTTGATACTCAACAACTTCTGTTAAAAAATAATCACAGAAATCAAAACATTTATCTATCCAGCCATAAGGTAAATCCGCAGCTACTCCTCCGATGCGGAAATAATTATGCATCATCCGCATACCTGTGGCGGCTTCAAATAGATCATATATTAATTCCCTCTCTCTTAAAATATAGAAAAAAGGAGTCTGTGCACCGATATCGGCCATAAAAGGTCCAAGCCATAACAAATGGGAGGCTATACGGCTCAGCTCCAGCATAATAACTCTGATATAACTGGCCCTTTTAGGCACTTGAACACTTTCCAATCGTTCTGGTGCATTTACTGTTATTGCTTCTGTGAACATAGTAGCTAAATAATCCCAACGTGTTACATAAGGCAAATATTGTATAATTGTTCGGTTCTCCGCTATTTTTTCCATCCCTCTGTGTAAATAGCCTAATATAGGTTCACATTCAATAACATCTTCACCATCCAGAGTAACGATCAGCCGAAGAACACCATGCATTGATGGGTGGTGAGGGCCCATATTAACTATTATAAAATTTTTTCTTGTAACCGGTACAGTCATATTTTTTTCCTTAATTCATTATTTCATGAATTTTTTAAAATGTAAAATAAAAAAAAATAATAACTGAACTAATAAAAAAATAATTAAAAGAGAACAAGGATAATAATAAGAAAATAATAAGAAACTCAAAGAATAAATTCAAAATTAATTAACGAGTTTTTGGTTCCCGAATATCTAACTGATCCATTAATTTCTTATAACGCACTTTATTTTTCTTTGACAAATAAGTCAATAATCGTTGACGTTTTCCCAGAATTATTCGTAGACCCCTTTGCGATAAAAAATCTCTTTTGTGCAATTTTAAATGTGAAGTAAGTCTCCGTATCTTACTGGTGAAATTGAATACTTGAAATTCAACAGACCCACTATTTTCTTCTTTTTCTTCTTGTGTAATAACTGAGATGAATGAATTTTTGACCATAAATTTAAATTTCTATATTTCTTTTCTGTGAATTTTACTAATCAGGAAAAATAATAATATTTATTATGCCAGTTATTTTCATCTAGTATACATCAAAATTGGATTTCATTCATATACTACTTTGGTTTTTTATTTATGTGGTTTATGTTTTTATGTTTTGTATATTTGGATCAAATATACAAAACATATATGTATTCACGAAAGAGAACACTTTCTTTTTTTACTTAAAAGGATTCCGCTCTTCCTAGCGAAAATTGATACACTATGAAATCAGCATCATGTATTAGAATATTACATAGTGTATATGTTTCGGCTTTCATCTACCAAATATGTTACACGATATGTAGGAAATCCACTATAAATTTTTTTCATTTTTCATTGGAATTGAATTCATTCTGAATTGTGAATACATATGTATTCTTGACATACTGAAACGACTGCTGTTATTGGTATCAAACCAATAGCGATTCATACAAGCTACGTCTTCTAATCGATAATTGGGCCAAAGAAAAAATTTGAATTTAATGAAATTTTTTCTATCTGTATTAATATGTTTGTCCTCATTCAAAAATCGACCGCAGTTTCTTATTTTGTTTTCATTGCAAAATATTGGATTTCTATCCACAACATTAAAATTCTGGGAATTGAAACAAATTCGAATTCGAAATTCTCTACGACGTCTGGGAGATAGAATATTTTCAGGAACAAGTAAATCATAATTATTTTTGTCTCCACTCAAAAATATGTTGCTGTGTCGTGCAATGGGTTTTTCAAACCCCCTTTTCTCAATATATCTTTTTTTTGTGTATTTTTTATTTGTTTGATGCTTCTTATTATCGACCAATGAAATATCCATAGTTTGATATATAATAGATTTTTCATCCCTTCGTATAGATAGACAAATTGGTTCAATAATAAATATTCCCTTTCTTATCAATTCTGCAAGAACTAGGTCCTTTTGAATCAGCATTTCGTCTAGATCTATTTCACCTCTTTGAATCGAAGATATAGCAATTTCCTTTGGATTTATCAGTCTAAGTAGGAGACAATATACCCCGATATTTTTCATTATTTTATTATTTAAGGAATTAGCCCATCTTAGTTGAAAAAGTAAATATTTTTTCAAAAAGAAATCTAGTTCCATTTCATTCTTGTTCTTATATTGATATTGTTTTTTTTTTATTTCTAATCTTGCGTAATCTTCTTCAACATCTTTTTTATTTTTTTGTTTTAGTAGATTCCATACAAGATTTCTTTGGACCTGTTGTTCGTTTTCTTCCTGCTTGAAATTTCCTAATTCAAGATCTTTTTTTTCATTAGATGATTTTTTTGGATTTATGTTAATGTTTTTACTTTTTTCATTTCTATAAAAATGAAAAAAGAGTGATTTGATTGGGATGATCCAAGGTTTAATTTTATATACATCAAAAAGTAGCACAAATTCTGGGAAGAACCAAGTTTCTAGATTGGATATAGTATCATGATTTGATGCGGTATTATATAACCTTTCTTTATTCATTCCCATGCAATCAAAAAAGAAACTTTTTTGATTGCATGGTTTGATCTCTTGATAAATTGTAGGATAAAAAAGATCTTTTTTATCCATTTTTTTTAAATTATTAATTTCAGTCTTAGTATTTTTCTGAATCTTGATGCCAATATGTATATCGGTCCAGATATCAATATTATTTATAAAACAAAGATGAAGAATTCTACAATCAAAATATTTTCTATCCAAATTTGTATTCCTATCAATAAGATATCCTTTTTCTATATAATCATTACTATGTATACTTACCAATACATAAAATGATTCAGGTTTCGATGTATTGAAATGATATGGAATTTCTTGGTCCCCATTTCTTTCTAATGTTGATCCATAAATGTATAAATTAGGGAGGCATATATATTTATATGATAAAAGATCATATCTATAATGTTTTTTCCATTTGTCACTCATAAATAAATTTGCTGCATAGTTATTTTTATTCATGGAATAAAGAAATTGGTATTTTTTATATAAATCCAATTGGTTTGATTCCTTATTTTGAATCATACATCGAGACTGAGATAAATCGTATTGATAATGACCTTTTAACCAGTTTTTCCATTCGTTCATTCCATACGTATGAATTTTATTATGTCTTGATTTGGAATTAAATATTCCATGTATCATACAATAGTCTTTTAAATTATCCTTAAAAAAGGGATAGCTTCCTTCATATTGAAGTACAGGTCTCAAATTATACTTATTAAGTAATTGGTTTTGTGATATTTTGTAAAAAACATATGCTTGGGACAGGGAAGAGAAGTTCAAATAAGTATTGGAATTTTGATTGATATTCTTAGTATTATCAGTATTTGAAAACAATTTTTTTATAGTCAAAATAAAATTCATTGTATTTTGATTTGTTTCATCAATTCTTTCTTGTTCTTGATTTATTTCATTGTTGTAAATGGATTTATTAAAGATCTTTTTTGTTGATTTAAAAAAAAGTTGTGCATTGATCTTAGAAACGGTAATGGTACATAGCAAAATATCTATGTATATTTTTTCAATGAATGATTTGATAAAGTAGTGTGATTTACGCATTAATCGGATATTTTTCTTTTTTAATATTTTCCAAATATGTTTCTGTGATCCCGATCTTTTATTATCATAAATTAGTTCTTTTTTTTTCTTGTCTTTTGCGGTTCGTTCAATTTGATTCCTTATTTTGATTGTCTTATCAGAAAGATCTTTCATTCTTCTTTCTATTAGTGAATGATTTAACAAATTCATCGTTCGATTTAGAACGGACGATTCGCGAATAATCTTATTATTTCTTTTGAAATCTTTTTTGTTTTCGTTCGGTTCATATACTTTTTCTTTCCTCAATTCAAATAATAAATTTGGATTTACTTTCTCCAGTTTTTTCATTATTAGTTTTATAACTCGAACTATTTTGATGACTCCTTTTGTTTTTTCTTTTCTAACTTTTAGAAAGGTTTTTCTTTTTTTATTTAAAGATTTTAGAACTTGTAAAAATTTATTTTTCACCTTTTTTTTTCTTTTTTGGAGTTCTTTATAAATAGGTTCAAAAAAAAAAGGTCGTTTTCGGGGAGAACCAAAGGGAAGTTCCGCTTCCATTCCCCAGACTGTTAAAAAACAAAAATTTGTTTTTTTATCTTTTTTTTTCATTAGATCTCTATGATGAGATCGTGCCTTAGATTTTCTCCAAGGTTTTAGACAGAAAGGATATAGAATCTTTATCTGAATACCATCTATCAACCAATCTTGGGGAAACTCTTTTTCTGATAATTGAACACCATTATAGGTGCATTTAATATGCATTTCTCTATTCCATTCCTTAAAATCCTCGTCCCACTCGGGAACTTGGAATAATAACATACGGAAAATATTTTTGGCTATTATCAATGAAGGTAATATAATGTTTTTTCTAAGAAAAGATTGGGTTACTAACATCAAGCCTCTTATTACTTGAGTAAATATAAAGGTATCCCAAACTTCTGATATTTCTATTTGTTCATTTTTATATATTTTTTCCTCTTTCTCCTTTTCTTCTTTTGTATCTTCATTTTCAAAATAGGAAATTTTTAGTTCTGATTCTTGTTCTCTGCCCATCCAATTCCTAAAAATGAGATTCTTCATTTCGTTGATATCAATATCAAAAAACGAAAAAAAAGATGTTTTGTCTAGACGATCCAAAAAAAGTGGGGAATGTACATTTACTTGAAAGAGGTTCCAAATAACTGTTTTACGTCTTTGAGCGCGCATGGATCCTTTGATTAGATTGCGGCGAAAATCCGATTGTTTTGAGTAACGTATCAAAGACACCTCTTCCTCTTCCATTTGATCATCATTTTTATCAGTGTTACTAATATTCTGAATACTAGAAATAGAAAAAAAATGGGTATTCTGATCATTATCGTTAGAAATTATCACACGTCTGGCTCTTCTTGAATGAATCGCAAAATCTTCTTCCTCCAATGCTTCTTCATTTTCTTCTTCCTCTTCTTCCAACAAATTCTCGGTTAATTTGTATGACCATCGAGAAACCTTTTTACTGAGTTCTTCTATTCTAATTCCAACAGATTCCTTTTTCATTTTTTTTTGATCTTTTGTATGTGTTGTAATTACATCAAATACAAATTGCAAATATTTTGCTTGACTTTCTGAATCAATTTCTTTTTCTTCTGTAGAATTTAAAAATGATTGAGGGTGAAGTTTTACGGAATCATTAAGAAGTAGATCATGAATCTTATTTATAAAAAAAAATTCTACTAAATCTTCTGTATCTGTATAAGTATTCATGATTGCGCGTGAATAGAATTTTTTTCTCATTCCTCGATATGGTCCGTTGAAAAAAGGATCATATGCTTTTGGCAAGCATTTTTTTTTTTTTTCATCATCACATAATATGGTTCTTTTTTCAAGCATATCCAGACTAGGGGATCCCTCATTTTTTTCTATAATTTTGATTCTACTTCTCAATTCATTGTTCAAATTGCGCTTTTTTTTTTCATTAGTATAAATCCAAGAATCATAAAGATCTTCGTCATATAGTTTTTCTATTATGTACAAAGAAATTCTTTGTTCTAGCATTTCCGAAAAAGTTGATAAACTGGGCGGATATGTAAAGGATATTTTTTTCTTTCCGTCACTCATACATGTAAAAAAAAAAAATTGTGACATTTCATTGCGTAAAGCATTTTCTAATTTAGAATTTTTTATATATCGTAATGGACGATTCCATCGTTTATAATCGAAAAGGAAATAGACAAAAGTTTTTTTAACTTTTTTAACCCACAACATTCTTTTCTTTTTCTCTTCTTTCAGTCTTCCCAATTCCCAATTTTCTTGATGGGTCTCCAGATCAGAATCTTCGTAAACTGGGCTATCTTGATAGCGTGCCTCTTTCAAGTGAAATTCATCCTTTGTTTTTTCCTTTCCACTCACTCGGATCTCTTCCGTTTCATCTATTTTGTCCAGATCCTCCTTTTCTTCCGAAGAAAGGTTTTCTTCGGTGGATCCCTCTTGTTCCTGTTTAGTCTCCTTCATTTCGTAAGTTGTTTCTACATCGCTTTCTTCCGTTTCTGAGGTTTCTTTCTCTTTCAGTTTCTTAGTGACAATAGGCGACGGCATTCTGCCTAAATAGTAAACACAGGTGATAAATAAGAGAATACTAAAGATTCGAGCCATAGAATTTCTCAATTCTGACACAAGATACTTATTAGATCGAATAGAATGATTTTGCCGTATCCAGAATAATACCAATCCAACCCATTTCATGAATAAAATGTGACCAATTAACCAACCAACAAAACTACTTGTTAAAAATAAAATCTTGTTGTTGCATCGAAACATATAAATGTTGACTAATCTGGCTAACGTGGAACTTGGTAAAATGAAATGGTTGAATAATTGAAAAATTAGATTA